TTTCATTATAAATGAAAGAAACTTTTTAGAGGATGGTCGGGCCTCAAAGAAAGGGAATGGTAGGTTGTGAGATCCCTGAGGAGGGGCTCGTCTCTCTTTGACCCAGTCAGGAAGAATGAAGAATCGTTTCTATCTTCCACTGACGGTGAAAAATCGGATAAAGGACTCGTCTCTTCCTGTCACCTTTGGTGTAGGCTTTGCCGAAACCGAAGGCTGTCACCAAAGGTGAAAGAGAGAAGGAATGGTACTTTTTTTGGGGCTCTCCACCTTGATGAGGGTGTATTGGTATACGGTTGGTGCTGATCCATCCTCTGGGTCAAAAGGTATGTCGACGACAGATTTAAGAAGAGCACCCTTAACGGTTAGAAATTGTAATGCTCGATTGTAATATAAAGGTGTTCGGTATTGAGGTCCGAGATCAGGGTGTATTTTTTTTGTATCTTTAGGCTTCAGCACGACGAAAAATCTTTTGATTAGCCCCATTTTCACAGCCGTGGCCTCGGAAAATCGAGGAAAAATAAGTGGTGGGTTCATAAATTCCTTGTCTTTTGTTAGTCCCTCTTTAGTCAAAAACCCAAGTTTTTTACTGAAATCAAAATCAAAGTACCCATCAACTAACTTGACTGACAAGTACACCGTCTTTTCGCCTAAGTTGAGAGTATTTGCCTCCTTATAGAGGCTGGAAAAAACCTTTTTTAAATCATCGATTTGCTCCACAAAAGATTGACCAACGCTTGAATTTTCAATATTATTAGACAATGTATCTAATTGCTTGTTGCAACGATGGTAGGCATTGCGAAAATTTTCGTATTCAACTACTTTTACGGGCCAATTGACGGCGATAATAAATTCCTTTTGAATCTTTAAAATCATAATTTAAAATTTAAACACCAACTTTTTTGGATCTCGCTTCGCGCAGAAGGGAAATCTTAAAGTCAGAAAACTATTTTATATTCGAACCCTATGGTATTATACTACGAGTTGGATGGCAAAAAAAATCTTTTCTTATTTCTGGTCGCCTAAGTCTCGCTTGGTGCAGTAAAACTCTGTGTCGATTCGTCTTTCTCTGTCTTGAAAAGACTTTATTGATAAATCTTCTATCCTTTCAAACTTTCTATGGTTGAACCCCTTTTGTCCGGCATTGTACTGGGACTTGTTCCTGTCACGCTGGCTGGATTATTTGTAACTGCCTATCTCCAGTATCGACGTGGTGATCGTGTGACCAACTCGCTATAAATATTAGTTTTCTATCTTCTCAAGGAAGAGGCAGCCTCTTTCCTTTCGTTGTAGGCTATCACCAAAGGTGAAAGGCTTCTCATCTTCAGTTTCTTCACCCCAAGAAGCCTGCACCTTCGGTTTTTTCACCCCAGGTGATAAGCCTGCACCTTCGGCTTTGGCAAAGCCGGCAAGGAAGAGACGAACCCCTCTTTTTTTTCCGTCCCTTTGGCATTATAGTACCAACGATGCTAAAAAAAAGTAGTTTTTCACCTTTCATCGACCTATGATACCTCTTATTAGCTACGTTGGGTTTTTAACCCTTTTTTTAGTCGGCACATTGGTTATCTATTTAGGACTCGTAAAAATACGATTGATCTGATACTCTTCCGTTCTTTTTGACCTTTCTAGCTTCCTTTTCCTTGAAGAGTACGATTCTATTCTTTCTGATCTTCCTATCACCGACTGCGAAGCCTTTGGCGAACAAGCAGAGAGGCTGAAGCTTCATAAAAGGAACGGCGAGAAGATGGTACTGAAGAGATAGATTTATCCCCTCCACGATTATCCTGTTCAGAGAACAGGGTATTCTGTTTAGCGTCGTCAAAACCTTTACTGCCTGCTTGTTCACCGCACGTAAGAAGCCTGCACCTTGGGTTTCTTCACCGCCGGTGAGATTGGGTTTCTTCACCCCAGGTGAGAAGCCTATCACCTTTGGTGATAGCCTACAGCGATAGGGAAGAGATGGGGTCTCTTGAGGCTTCAAAAAAGCAGCTCGAGGTGAGCTGGAGAAGGAGTGAACAGGAGGGGAAGTTAGATATTAGAAAAAGCGCTGATTTTTTTTCTTTTTTACTATATTATAGTAAGAAGAACCGAGGCATCACCAAAATCATTAAGGGTGACGCCCATGAACTTATTTTACGACCGTGCAACTCCTCGGTCTTTATCTTTTTATGTGGAGATTTACGATATGACTATAGCAATCGGTAAACCTCAAGAGAAGCAAACGTGGTTTGATAAGGTTGATGACTGGACACGCCGTGAACGATTCGTGTTCGTTGGTTGGTCTGGTCTCCTTCTTTTACCAACGGCTTATCTTGCTTTGGGAGGATGGTTTACAGGGACAACCTTCGTGACCTCGTGGTATACGCATGGATTAGCGAGTTCGTACTTAGAAGGATGTAACTTTCTAACCGCCGCCGTTTCAACTCCAGCAAATAGTATGGGCCATTCGTTGCTTTTCCTATGGGGTCCAGAGGCGCAGGGTGACTTTACACGTTGGTGTCAGCTGGGTGGTCTTTGGCCTTTCGTTGCATTGCATGGTGCATTCGGGCTGATCGGCTTTATGTTGCGCCAATTTGAGCTTGCTCGTTCGGTTAAACTTCGTCCCTACAATGCGATCGCCTTTTCGGCTCCGATAGCCGTTTTCGTGTCGGTTTTCTTGATCTATCCACTAGGTCAGTCGGGCTGGTTCTTTGCTCCAAGTTTCGGGGTTGCCGGAATTTTTCGATTCATTCTTTTCTTCCAAGGCTTCCACAACTGGACATTGAATCCATTTCACATGATGGGTGTGGCAGGTGTTCTTGGAGCTGCATTGCTGTGCGCGATTCATGGAGCAACGGTTGAAAATACGTTATTCGAGGATGGAGATGGTGCAAACACATTCCGAGCATTCAACCCAACTCAAGCAGAGGAGACGTATTCGATGGTGACCGCCAACAGATTTTGGTCACAAATCTTTGGAGTAGCTTTTTCAAACAAGCGATGGCTTCACTTCTTTATGCTTTTCGTGCCGGTGACCGGTCTTTGGATGAGTGCAATTGGTGTGGTTGGTCTGGCGTTAAATTTACGAGCCTATGACTTCGTCTCACAGGAGATTCGTGCTGCGGAAGACCCAGAGTTTGAAACCTTCTATACAAAAAATATTCTACTGAACGAAGGTATTCGCGCATGGATGGCTGCACAAGATCAGCCACATGAAAAACTTGTATTCCCTGAGGAGGTTTTACCACGTGGAAACGCTCTTTAATGGCGCATTAGTTATAGGTGGTCGTGATCAAGAGTCGACAGGCTTTGCCTGGTGGGCAGGAAACGCAAGACTGATTAATCTGTCAGGAAAACTGTTGGGTGCCCACGTGGCACACGCAGGGTTAATCGTCTTCTGGGCGGGGGCAATGAATCTATTTGAAGTGGCTCATTTCGTCCCGGAGAAACCGATGTACGAACAAGGGTTAATTCTTCTACCCCACCTCGCAACGTTGGGATACGGTGTTGGTCCGGGTGGTGAAGTCATCGACACCTTCCCGTACTTTGTGTCGGGTGTTCTGCACCTGATTTCGTCCGCTGTTCTGGGATTCGGTGGTGTGTATCATGCACTGGTTGGGCCTGAAACGTTGGAAGAGTCGTTCCCTTTCTTTGGGTATGTCTGGAAAGACAAAAATAAGATGACCACCATTCTAGGAATTCATTTGATTATTCTTGGCATTGGTGCGTGGCTCTTGGTCTGGAAAGCACTTTATTTCGGTGGCGTGTATGACACTTGGGCACCTGGAGGGGGTGATGTTCGTACAATCACAAATCCAACCATTAGCCCAGCCATCATCTTTGGATATCTTCTAAAATCTCCTTTCGGGGGTGATGGGTGGATCGTCAGCGTTGACAACGTCGAAGACATTGTCGGTGGACATATATGGATCGGTACGCTTCTTCTTTTCGGAGGAGTTTGGCATATCCTTACAAAACCTTGGGCGTGGGCACGACGCGCCTTCGTTTGGTCGGGAGAAGCATACCTTTCGTACAGTCTGGGAGCAGTCTCGCTGATGGCGTTTATCGCCTGCTGTATGTCGTGGTTTAATAACACCGCCTACCCAAGCGAATTCTATGGACCAACCGGGCCAGAAGCTTCACAATCACAAGCCTTCACCTTCCTTGTTCGAGATCAACGTCTTGGAGCAAACGTCGCGTCGGCGCAGGGACCAACCGGTCTTGGGAAGTACTTGATGCGATCTCCGACCGGAGAAATCATCTTTGGTGGTGAAACGATGCGTTTTTGGGATTTCCGTGGACCATGGTTGGAACCACTTCGCGGTCCAAATGGGTTGGATCTCAGCAAATTGAAAAGCGACATTCAACCGTGGCAAGAACGACGCGCCGCGGAATATATGACGCATGCACCACTCGGCTCATTAAACTCGGTGGGGGGTGTTGCAACCGAAATTAATGCGGTCAACTTCGTCTCACCACGAAGCTGGTTGGCGTGTTCTCATTTTTGTCTCGCATTCTTCTTCTTTGTTGGCCATTTATGGCATGCAGGACGAGCGCGTGCCGCCGCCGCCGGCTTTGAAAAAGGAATTGACCGTGACAACGAGCCGGTCTTGTCAATGCGACCTCTCGACTAGATAACAGATTTTCTTTTTTCTTCCTTTTTTCCCAAGGCCGTCAATGTATTGATTGACGGCCTTGGGAAAAAAAAGATTTCGTTTTATAGAAGAAAAATTGCTTAGGAGGAAGAGTGGGGGTTTTCCTTATGAAAAGCACCCTGTGTATGCTTTTGAAGCATCGGTGACAGGAAGAGGCCAGCTTCTTGATTCATTTCTCTTGCAGATGATAGAATAGGAAAGAAATCAAAGGCTCATAACTCAGTTGGTAGAGTTCCTGTCTTACAAACAGGCTGTCATCGGTTCGAACCCGGTTGAGCCTAGACCTTGGGCTCTGCTCTAAAAGAGAGGAGGACTTGTCTCTCTGCGACCTTTCACCTTGGGTGCCGTAGAAAGGAGTCGTCTCTTCCCTTTTAGGGAGCAGGACCCTTCTCTTCTTGTCACCGAAGGTGTAGGCTTCTCACCTTGGGTGAAGAAGTCTTCGGCTGTTACCAAAGGTGAAAAGAGAGGAAGACTCATTGAAGTCTAGACAGCACGTCGACAGCAAAAGCTCTGAGAACCAGTTCAAACCGTTGTGTATTTTCCTCCAATAGAACGCTTCTTTGGCGATTTGCAAGATATTGACCCTCAAGCAAATTAAATTGTGTGCTGTCCAATCTCTGAGGAATTGGAATTCCTCCATACCACCGCCGAGGAACGACGTTTTCTATCATTTCCCAAGCTACCCACCGTTCTTGAGTCCTACTGTAGCTTAAAGGCCGTTCCCTCCGAATGCGGTTTAACGTCGGTGCAATATAATTGTTATATTTAGGCAACAAGTCGAGTGGAATTCGGTTTTTCCTTTTTAGGATAGCTAAACTATTTCTATAGCCCGAAAATTCTTCTTCTTTTGCTTGAACCTTCCCTAGTTCTCTGTCGCTGTCGATAATAAACCTGGTTGCTCGGTCCATTTGTTCATCCAATGTGCGAATCACCACAGGGGTGGGTTCGTTTTGATCCATGGCATAGGAGGTCTGAGGATCTACAGCTGGCAAGCCCATCAAGATGATTAAACCTAAAAACGCTTTGAAAAGAAATGCCCAGTATTCATTTAAATAACTGCCTTTCTCTTTTAATTTTCTTGCAGGGTCATTTGATAAAAAGCCAAAAAGAAATAATGAAACGAAAAAGGTCACAACGCCATAAACAAAAATTTTTAATGTCAGCATGTATTTTCAAGGGTACAAAAAATAGGCTACCAACTGGGTTCTACGGCACCCAAGGTGAAAGGTCGCAGAGAGACAAGTCCTCCTCTCTTTTAGAGCAGAGCCCAAGGTCTAGGCTCAACCGGGTTCGAACCGATGACAGCCTGTTTGTAAGACAGGAACTCTACCAACTGAGTTATGAGCCTTTGATTTCTTTCCTATTCTATCATCTGCAAGAGAAATGAATCAAGAAGCTGGCCTCTTACTAACTGGCTTTTCACCTCGGGTGAAGAAGAAGGTGCAGGCTTCTCACCTTGGGTGAAGAAAGCCAAGATCTAGGCTTCTCAGCTTGGGTAAAGAAGCCGAAAGTGCAGGCTTCTCACCTTCGGTAACTCCGAGGCAGGTACTGATCTAGTTGTTGCTCATAAATTTCAACTTTAAGTTGGAATTTTTTCGTGTTTTCCTTCTGTTGATACGTTTGTGAGCCCGCTTCTGACCACTCACGCTCATACCGCTTTCCATCCTGCTGATGAAGAGGAATATTCTCTTGAGAATAGAGGTGATTGAGCCGTTTAACACCTACAGCTTGTTCCCGTTCAAGGGAATTACTTCAAGGCTTATAAACTCGAAAATAATCAATTCCTAAAACAATTCATGCTGCATATGAGAAGAGATCTTACCTTTCTGCGCTAAATAGGTTAAGCGACCCTGCCTTACAGAGAGGCACTGTTCCGTGTTTGTCGCTTCTTTCGATTGTTGTTCACAACTTTGTTGATACGTTTCTGCTCGATCGATACATTTTTGATATCGAGTTCGAGCCCGAACTCGATTTATTTCGTGCCCCACGGCCTGAAAAAAGGAAAATCCTGCCGTTCGGTCATTTGGCGGGGTTGCCCCAGCAGGTGGGGTACCAATCAATCCAAACTGGACCAGGATTAGTACAATACTCCTTGAATCAAAATAATTATAAGCTGTCGAAATCGTCGATTAGAGTACATATCTGTTACCCTATAAAGAGACGAGTCCATCGTCGAAGGATCGACGATTCATCTCGCTTGATAAGACCCTCCCTTTGACTGGATCAAAAAGAGACGAGCCCATCGTCAACACATCAAAAAAAAGGTTTCGACTTTTTTTCGCCGTAGAAAGTTACTCCCAATCAGCTCGACCAAACAGCGTCTGTGGAGGAAAAAGTAAATTGGGTAGGTGGCGTCACTCGAACTAAAACCACCTCCAGCTTTTAAGAGGGCATTTCCAAGGAGACCTGTAAAAATTTGGCTAACTCTGCAGCTTGCCGTTCAATTTGATCCAACGTGGTTGGTTCGCCGACCCGACTGAGAGGAATCTCACGATTTCCTTTGAGTCGCATATAGATGGTTCGGCGGGGGCTCAACCCTTCCTTCCACTCCACTTTAATGCCTTCGATGTCGGTGATTGGATAACAAATGTCGATGCGACGGTTTTTTCCAGGAAAGCCCCATCGAAAAATTCGTACCAATCCCGCCTCCCTATTAAATTCATTGAATCCGCTTCCGATGCTCCAAAGCAACGTAAACCAGACGTACAGACTAAAAAGAACACCTAAGATGCCATAAAAACACATGACTAATCCTTGGGGAAAAAAAAGGATACTTTTCGATTGGATTGGAGGGAAAAGATCTTTTCCCAAGTAACTGGAAATGCCGGCGAGTAAAAACCCAACGCCACCTAAAAGAATAATTGTTCCCCACCAATAATTACTAAACCTTCGCGCTCCCGAGATAATATAACGACGAATCACGTCGGTTTCAGCCAAATCGACCATTTTTAATAAAAAATAACGGAGCTCGCTTCGCGCCAGACCGACCGACGAAGGAGATGGTTTGTCACAAGAGAGAAAGAAAGAGCAGCCTTTTTCTATCTTTCTCCAACATAGTCGAGCAGTGCTCGAATCATCCTGTAAATAAGAGAAAAAGAATGTGTCTGCTTTGCAGTGGTAGAGAACATAATCAAGATCCTTTGATGCAATCAAAAGATTGTATCTCTTTCAGAGAAGGTAAGTGACCGAGAAGAGGATCCGTCTCTTCCCATCACCGTCGGTGATGGGAAAAGGAGTCGGAATAGTTTAGAGAGCAGTTGCCGTGCCTTGGAATGGTTGCTCCTCGAGCTGGATTCTCCTTTCAGCATCTAGCCCCCTCTTTGATTTGGTCAAAGAGAGACGCCACCCTCCCTTTCACTTGGTCAAAGAGAGACGGCTGCTCTCTTTTCAAGGTCCTGTCGTTCGAAAATCAATTGGATTACAGATTAGATTTCACCAAGGATGTCCACCCCAGACCTTGCAATGATTGATTTCGTCGTAATGGACGTGTCACCAACTCGAGAATATCTCGTGAATTAGTAAAGCCGTGGATTTGAGCAAAGGTAAATTCGACCGACCACTTTGTGCTGATGCCACGCGCTTCCAAGGGGTTAGCGTGCGCCATGCCGGTTATTGCCAAGTCTGGCTGTAATTCGCGAATCCGCTGCACTTGATGATAATTGTCTGGTTTCTCAACAATCCGAGGGATGGGAACATCCATCTCATGACACGTTCGTTCTAACAAGGCAAGTTCCGCCGCCTGAAATCGACGATCCATATATGGAATTCCAATCTCATAGACAATCATTCCACATCGGATGAGAAAACGGGCCAGAGAAACCTCCAACAGATTATCACCCATAAAAAAGACTGACTTTCCTCGAACCAAGGCAAGATACTCTTCTAATCCTTTCCAAATAAGACCTTCTCTCTCTTCGAGACCTTGTGGAACAACCCCAAGGACGGAACAGATTTTTTCAACCCAGGCTCTCGTCCCGTCGGCTCCTATAGGAAACGGTGCCCCGATCAGTTTGCATTTTCGTCGACGCATCAACGTCGTTGCCGTTCGACTCAGGAAAGGATTCACTCCACAGACATAGACTCCTTCGTTGAGGACTGGCAAGTCGGTGTATCGTTGTGCAGGAAGCCATCCTGAGACCGTAATGCCTTGCTTTTTTAACTCGAGGCTTAATTGAGTCGCCACGCTGCTTGGCAGCGACCCAAACAGGACGAGCGGAGGATGATCGACGGTGGCCCTTTTGGACGAGGAGGCTGGTTTATTTGGCCCTAATTTGAAGATCGTTTGGAGCAGAGAATGTCGATTGACTTGATCATCGTCGTTGGAAGCAGGAAGTTGTTTAGTTGGGCAACGATGTGCCATGGCAGCCAAGACGGTATCCTCTCCCTGGGTAAAGGCATAATCGAGCCCGTTTGCTCGTGCTACGACGATGGGAATTCCAATCTCTGACTCAAGGCGTGGTGCCATGCCTTCCAGATCCATTTTAATTATTTCAGTCGTGCAGGTTCCAATCCAAACGATTACACTTGGGTTTCTATCCTGTTTGATTTGAAGGCAAAGCCGTTTGAGCTCTTTGTAATCGTTTAATTGGGCCGATATGTCACCCTCCTCTAATTCCGCCATGGCGTATCGTGGCTCGGCAAAAATCATGACACCCAATGCATTTTGTAAAAAATAACCGCATGTTTTCGTTCCGACCACAAGAAAGAAGCTATCTTCAATCTTTTGATATAACCAGGCAACGCAACTAATTGGACAAAAGGTATGGTAATTTCCAGTCTCACACTCAAAAGTCAATGGCTCTGATATTGCTGTAGACATTTTTCCCCCATTTTTTCTACTTTCGTTTACCACCAATCTTCGATTCGCTTTTTCGTGGATCGGTCTAGGCGATGCGAGACCCCTTCCTTTGACCGGGTCAAAGAGAGACAAGTCCTCTCTTCCTTTCACCGAAGGTGTAGGCTTCTCACCTTCGGTGAAGAAGCCCAAGGTGTAGGCTTCTCACCTTGGGTGAAGAAGCCGACGGTGCAGGCTTCTCACCCTCGGTGAAGAAACCGACGGCGAAAGGGAAGTGATTCGTCTTAAAAGAAGCAAGAAGATCGGTGTCAGCTCGAAATAGGTTAAATCATCATAAAATCTAACCCGTCGGCAACCTGATCGACCGGCTTTTGCTGTGGATTAAGATAAAAGTCGGATAGGAGAGTAAAAAGTTCACGATCTGGCAATTCATGTGGGACAACCCCTTCCGGCTGCGAAAGCAGTTGATCGGCGATGTTGAGATAAAAATCACAAACGTATTGTAAACATTTTTCTGATTCGGCCATCTCAAACAACGTCTTCCCCTTGACACGAGAAACTCGAATGTCTTCAATCAAAGGAAGAACTTCTAAAACAGGCATTGGACAGGCTTCCACATATTTGTCGATTAAATCTCGTTTCCCGGTCCTATTTCCTACCAACCCAGCTAAACGAAGAGGATGCGTGCGTGCCTTTTCGCGAACCGAGGCGACAATTCTATTGGCCGCAAAAAGCGCATCGAAGCCATTGTCAGTAATAATGATACAATAATCAGCATAATTTAATGGAGCAGCGAACCCACCACAGACGACGTCGCCTAAAACGTCGAATAAAATTATATCGTACTCATAGAACGCATTTAATTCCTTCAGCAGCTTAACCGTCTCCCCAACAACGTACCCTCCACAGCCAGCACCTGCCGGTGGACCACCCGCCTCGACACAATCAACACCACCATATCCTTGATAAATGACATCCTCTGGCCAGACATCTTCATAATGATAATCTTTCGCCTGAAGCGTGTCGATAATCGTTGGAATCAAAAAACCTGTTAGAGTAAAGGTACTATCGTGCTTTGGATCGCAACCGATCTGAAGTACCTTCTTTCCACGTCGTGCCAATGCAATCGAAATGTTACAACTGGTCGTCGATTTTCCAATGCCGCCCTTGCCATAAATAGCTAATTTCATTCAATCTTCTCCATCGCTACGCGCACACTGTCTATTTCTCCACCTAAAACCCAACACAAAAGCAAAACTTCACCCCGTCACCGACGGTGAAAGCTTTGCCAAAACCAAAGGCGATACCGATTACCCAAGGTAATTACGAAAAGTTGATACTACTATCTTACACCAAGAACCGAAAAAAACAAAAACATGTGCTACTTATTTAGTATACTTTTTACGGGAAGAATGTCCTCCTCTGATACCCTTCGGTTTCGGCAAAGCCTGCACCTTCGGTGATGGATAGAGACAAGTCCTCTTCTCGATCGGCTTCTCACCAAAGGTGAAGAAGCCGAGGGTACAGGCTTCTCACCTTCGGTGAAGAAGCCGAGGGTACAGGCTTCTCACCTTCGGTGAAGAAGCCAAAGGTACAGGCTTCTCACCTTCGGTGAAGAAGCCAAAGGCCAAAGAGAAGAGACGAGCCCATGATTTTGAGAAAATCTTTGGGAAAGGTCTTTCTGCCGAAGTCTGAATAAGTACCTTGGGATGCTGTCTTTGTCTTTCTCTATGTCGTTTGGCGAAGGAGGGGTCTTTTACGTGGATCGCAGATCGAGACACAAGGTAGTTTCCCCTTCTCCGATCAGCGAAGATGAAACAGCCGTATGTAAGGGCGCAACGTTGCGGGAGAGTGAAAGGCAGAAAGAAAGGTTAACGTTGACTTTTCTTTTTCATTCTGCATAAAGCTTCAGTGTCGTTGAACTATTTTTTAATTATTCATTTCTATGATGGCCTTTGATATTGAAAATATATTAGCAAATCTTTCGTTTCTTTCTCTTCTTTTTCTCCTTTTTTTTCAGTGGGCGCAGGCAAGTTTTTTTTCAACCCCCGTCGGTGGTCTCTATGGGATGGGAATCGCAAATATCGCTCTGACCGCGCTTCTTTTAATCCGCTGGCTAACCTCCGGCCACTTTCCACTTAGCAATCTGTATGAGTCGTTACTTTTCTTATCTTGGAGTTTCACCGCTTTTCATTTGGTATTGCAGCGAAACAGCAATCTTCCTTTTCTTGGGCTAATCACGACACCAATGGCTCTCTTTACAAACGCCTTCGCAACTTTTACTCTTCCTCCGGAGATGCAACGATCGACTGGCCTGGTTCCCGCCCTCCAATCCAATTGGTTGATGATGCATGTGACCATCATGATCGTCAGCTATGCTGCACTTCTATTCGGCTGCCTGGTGAGCATGGCTTTTTTAATCGTTCATTATGAAGAATCGAAAGAAAGAAAGAAAGAAAAGGTTCTACCCCAAGATTCTTCTCTTCCAACCTCATCCTCCTTCTCTTCTTCCCTTTCATCGAGCTCCATCCTTGATGGAACGGTTACTCTTCTCCCTGTCGGCTTTGCCGAAGCCAAAGCCGACAGAGAGGAGAATTCGATTACACGAGCTCCCCAGTCATCCTTGGCTGATCGACTTGATAATTTGAGTTATCGCACCTTAGGTCTTGGTTTTCCGCTCCTTACGATTGGAATTTTGTCCGGTGCCGTCTGGGCCAATGAAGCCTGGGGATCTTATTGGAGTTGGGATCCAAAAGAAACATGGGCGTTTATCACCTGGTTAGTCTTTGCGATCTATTTTCATACACGACTAACCAAAAATTGGAGTGGCACTAGGCCGGCCATTATAGCAACCGTCGGATTTTTTGTTCTCTGGATCTGTTATCTTGGGGTAAACCTTGTCGGTGCAGGGCTCCATAGTTATGGATGGTTTCAACGATGATTTGGTCTTTCCGACACCTTGTTTTAAGCCGGCAAAGGAAATCACCTCTTTTTTTTATCGCCATCGGCTTCTTCACCCAAGGTGAGAAGCTTACACCATCGGCTTCTTCACCAAAGGTGAGAAGCCGATTGGAAACAAAACTTATTTTTTATCTTGCAGCAACAAAATCAAAATGCTGAAGCCTAATGGGTGAAAAGCTAAAGAGAGAAACTTGTCTCTTCTCGACCAAGAATGAACAGGAAGCCCCTCTTTTTTGACCAAGTCAAAGGGAGGGTCTTGCGAAGCGAGATAAATCGTCAATCCTTCGACGATGGACTCGTCTCTTCCCTTTCGCTGTAGGCTATCACCAAGGGTGAAAGGCTCCTCACCTGGGGTGAAGAAACCGAAGGTGTAAGCTTCTCACCTAGGGTGAAGAAGCTGTTAACGCCTAGGGGAAGTCGAATCAGAAGAAGTCGATCTCTGATGGTTTACTTCAAGTCGCCTGTCTACTTTTGTTACAAAGCTAGATGTCTTCACTTCCAATTCTTGAATCAGGTTCCTATCGCGAAACCTTCTTTCGCCCGCCTTATAATGCCGAGCGCGGAGCATTTCAAGCCGGCTCTGATCTCGTCTGTCAGGCCGGACGGTCTGCTGATCAGATAGAAAGTCACGCAAGTCAATAGCCGCCTCAAGTTCGCGTTCAGCGGCAGAGCGCCAAAGCCCATAACTCGAATTAACATCCAGTACGTCCTTTAGATTCTCTAACGTTGCTTTCATGTCAGAGGGAATTTGGTCTTGTTTTTCCATCTCGTTTATCCTTTTCTCGAGGTTGGAGAGTTTCATGTCACAAGCTAAAGCGTCGGAACGGCCTTCTGCGGCGTGTTGTACATCACGCTCTGCTTTTGCGAGAAATGAACTTGACATCAGATATAATTCTCCCGCCTCCTGACTAGGACTAGGAGAAGTAATCAATGGTTCCATCCACAAGCGATATGAGTCTGATTGGACAATTTCAACTGCCATCAAAGATAGGTCATAAAGTTGGCATCTTTCTTCGAATGCCTTTAGAATGTCTGGCTGTTGTAAGAATTTTTTTAGAGTAAAAAAAACCTCCTCCATTGTAGAGCAGCCTATACGTTCACCTAGAGACGTAGTCAGAGACTAGCTACCTCGTGACGAGGCCGACGAGCGCGGTATAATTTTTTCTGCCGCAACGCCAACCTCTTGTCCTGCTTTCCGAGCGACTGGAATGGAGAAAGTTGATGCGAAAATAGCAAGAAGTGGAAAAAAAAGAATAGGTATAATATAATTCAACTTAGATTGAAAATCCTTTTTCCAACCCACTTTGTTTTGATTTTCAATCATCATTGAAAACCTCCTAGAATAAGGTAATAGATAACACTGGATGGTAACTACATAGTTACCAAACAACTCTTTGACCTCCATTGGAGGTCAATGGAACCCTTTTGTTCTACCTTGTAAAACGGTGTAAGGATAACCATTTGACCCGTAGTTTTTAGCCTCTCCTTAATCATTCGGATTTCTTGCAGGGTCATTTGATAAAAAGCCAAAAAGAAATAATGAAACGAAAAAGGTCACAACGCTATAAACAAAAATTTTTAATGTCAGCATGTATTTTCAAGGGTACAAAAAATAGGCTACCAACTGGTACCTAGTATACCATATACCCTATATCATATAAATATATGACCAAAAACCTTCCCATTTAAAGAGCAGTTTAGGTTATTGATCCTTTGATCAGGAAACAAACCTTTCCTTCCTTTTTGCCTGCGCAAAGCGAGGCCTCATCTTCCCAACTAAAATAGTAATAAGGGACTATTAAATTGATCATGGATCGATTAACAATTCGTCTTGTTTTGGGAACGTTCCTCCTCCCTTCCATCTTTGGTGATAGACAAAGGTTTCTCACCCAAGGTAAGAAACCTGCACCTTCGGTGAAGAAGCTTTTGAAGCTTTTGGCTATCCAAAAGGGAGGAGGATTCATTCTACTATATTCGTCCTCACGTAGTCATAAAACTGTATAACAAAATCTTCAAAATCAACCATTTTCTGAATCATTGTCTCTGTGCCGCTCCGACTTCTGTGCCACGCGATGAACAGTGGCTGAAACGATGTGTTATCCAAGATCTGCTCCACCGAGCCTGAGTGATTAAGCACATCAATCTCCATCCTGTTGTTTAAATTTTGTTCCGCTGACAAACGGTCAAGAAGATACGTAGGCTCACAGTCTCTTTGGAGCCTGTCCTTTATGTTGTTCAAATATATTCTCTTCAGCTCATCAGGGACTGAATGTTTCCAACGTCTCCTGCCGACCTCGAACAGAGCGCTACGGAGATTAACTTTGTAACTTCTTAGTCGAGTCGCCCTAGATTGCACCACACCTCGCCGGCGCGCGACGTCTTGCCTTGTAAATTGGATTTGCTCCTGCCTAATACGTAGCCTCTCACGTGCTAGTAATTCCAGCATTACATGTTCCCAATTATCCATGGAAAAGGCTGGTCGAGGACCAACAACGAAAAAGATCAGATTTTCATCAGTTTCAAATACTCCAAGTCGGACATACCGCCAGTGATCGAATCTTTAAGTAGTCTCGATTACTCACCTTCGGTTTCTTCACCCCAGGTGAGGAGCTTATACCTTCGGTTTCTTCACCCCAGGTGAGGAGCCTACACCTTCGGCTTCTTCACCAAAGGTGAGAAGCCTATACCTTCGGTTTCGGCAAAGCTTCGGCAAAGCCTACACCTTCGGTGACAAGAAGAGAAGGGTCCTGCTCCCTAAAAGGGAAGAGACGACTCCTACCTAGTATACCATATATCATCTGCTACCTAGTATACCATATATCCTATAGATATAGGCTAAAAGCCTTCCCATTTAAGGAGGAGTTTAGGTTATTGATCCTTTGATCAGGAAACAAATCTTTCCTTCCTTTTTGCCTGCGCAAAGCGAGGCCTCATCTTCCCAACTAAAATAGTGATAAGGGACTATTAAATTGACGATTAAAAATTGGTTTTGCCTTGGGAACGCCCCTCCTCCCTTCCACCTTTGGTGATAGCCAAAGGCTTCTCACCATTGGTGAAGAAGCCGAAGGTGTAGGCTTGTTACCTTGGGTAAAGAAGCCTTTGGCTGTTACCAAAGGGAAATGGAAAGAAGGGTCTTGGCGAAGCCAGACCAAGTATCGATTCTTCGATGATGAGCTGGTTTCTCTTTAACCCAGTCAAAGGGAAAATATATTTTTAATTAATTATTAATTTAATCATTAAAAACAAAGTTTATATAATATAGAAACATAGAAACTTGAGTTTTTTTGTTTTCTGGATATGGTTGTAAATAGCAAGATAAAAAGTAGTTTTTAAATCATCTCCTGAATTGATCGGTCTGGCACGAAGCGGGACCAATCTCCTGGATCGATTGGTTTTAAAACTCATTTATTTTGTGGAACCAAGAGGGAGTCTTTTCATTGTGAAAGACTCCTCGAGGTACTTTTTCTTGATATTTTTACTATGACTGCTATTTTAGAAAGACGCGAAAGCGCAACTCTTTGGTCTCGCTTCTGCGAATGGGTAACTAGCACTGAAAACCGTTTATACATCGGTTGGTTTGGTGTTCTAATGATCCCAACTCTTTTAACTGCAACTTCAGTTTTCATCATTGCGTTTATCGCTGCTCCTCCGGTTGACATCGATGGTATCCGTGAGCCAGTTTCTGGTTCTCTTCTATACGGAAACAACATCATCTCTGGTGCTGTGGTTCCAACTTCAAACGCAATTGGTCTGCACTTCTATCCAATTTGGGAAGCTGCTTCTCTGGACGAATGGCTTTACAACGGTGGTCCTTACCAACTTATCGTTTGTCACTTCTTCCTAGGAATCTGCTGCTACATGGGTCGTGAGTGGGAACTTTCATTCCGTCTAGGTATGCGTCCATGGATCGCTGTGGCGTACTCTGCACCTGTTGCAGCTGCTACTGCAGTATTCATCATCTACCCAATCGGACAAGGATCGTTCTCTGATGGTATGCCTCTTGGTATTTCTGGTACGTTCAACTTCATGATCGTATTCCAAGCTGAGCACAACATCCTTATGCACCCATTCCACATGCTTGGTGTTGCTGGTGTATTCGGTGGATCTCTTTTCTCTGCAATGCACGGTTCACTTGTAACTTCATCACTAATTCGTGAAACTACTGAAAACGAATCAGCAAACGCTGGTTACAAATTTGGACAAGAAGAAGAAACATACAACATCGTAGCCGCTCACGGTTACTTTGGTCGTCTGATCTTCCAATACGCTTCATTCAACAACTCTCGTTCACTACACTTCTTCTTGGCTGCTTGGCCTGTGGTTGGTATCTGGTTCACTGCACTAGGTATTTCAACAATGGCATTCAACCTAAACGGATTCAACTTCAACCAATCGGTTGTTGACTCTCAAGGTCGTGTAATCAACACATGGGGTGACATCATCAACCGTGCTAACCTAGGTATGGAAGTAATGCACGAGCGTAACGCTCACAACTTCCCTCTAGACTTAGCATCTGTGGAAGCTCCTTCAATCAACGGATAATTTGTAGATCGACTCTGAAGCCGTTCTAGTAAAAAAATCTCCTTCCTATCGCCTTTGGTCTCCCCAAAGGCGATGGGGAGGAGATGAACCGATTCTCTTTATAATAAAATCCTGATAGAAAAAAAAGGTCCTCCCGTTGATTTCGTCAAAGAGAGACCAGCTGATCGAAGTCAGACGTCGATTGGTCTTGCAACCCATTTTGGCAATCAATTCTAAAACTTCGTTCAGAAAAAAAGAAAGAAGATAATTTGTGAGACGAAAAACAGATCGATAAGGTTACATTCGACATAGTCGCCGGAGACGGGTAGAACCATTCAGAGAAGAAACAGTCCCGCATAAAATTTAAATAATATATTTTCTTTAAGATATTTTTTTGGAATGTCGAACCGACTCTTTCCTTGGTTCAAATCTTCCTTCCTTCTTGATAATTGAGTACGTTAACAGATCCCGAATATCTTTAGAAAGAATATCCTGGAGAAATCATTTCTCTTTGAGCCGGTCAAAAAGAGAAATTGCTTTCTTCGCATCGTGGTAAAAGAAGAGTAATTCAACGGAACCAGGCGGAGTCTACGCGAAGCGACACCGACAAATTAGAACAGATTTTCTTTCTTACAAGCAAAATCAGGTGTTCATAAGAGAACACACAATATAAAAACTTGGGTTGCCCGGGACTCGAACCCGGAACTAATCGGTTAAAAGCCGAGTACTCTACCATTGAGTTAGCAACCCGTCGATGAAATGGTATTCTATTTTTTCTTTTTTTGCAACTTTATTTTCAGGAGAAAAAAGGTGGTTCTTTCTTTTTCCCCTGATCGCCTTGGCGAAAAGGGGGAAGAACTACACTTCTTACACGACAAAAGAGTTTAGTATACCAACTAAAAAGACTAATAGAATCCATAATCCAAGTCCTGAGAAAACAGTTCTTCTATTTGCCGTCCACCCTTCTGGAGAAGCAAAAGCAACCGGGACTCCAACAACCAAAAGAAAAGATAAAGCAATGAAAGCGAATAGTGTCAACTGAAATAGAAAAGTCATACGATCTCTCGAAAATTAGTCATACCCGTTGGCTTACGGTGGGAGGAGTGTCGTAAACCAACCAACTTTAGATTTGTAAATCTATTATACACAATTTGCGTTACTTTCTGATACAATTTTTTACATATTTTTCCAATGCTCTCACACCTTGTCGTGATATATTTCTTTCAAAACCTTTTCTTCACTGCCGGTTTTGAATTCAGCAAAGTTAATTGAAAAAGATAAAAAATAAGGGGATTTGATGGTTTGTCTATGTTTTTGCCTCGGGAGCAAGGAGCTCAGTCTTTTTAGAATGGAATGGTGAAAAAAAATAAAGAGTTGACATGAATATTTTAATTGAAAATCTTTCGAAAAGATTTGGGAAATTTGAAGTACTCGATAATATTAATTTAGAAATCAAAACAAACTCGTTGGTTGCATTGGTTGGCAGCTCGGGTTCCGGAAAATCGACATTGTTACGGATAATAGCCGGCCTAGAGACCGCAACGGAGGGAAAAATATGGTTGGCCGGACAAAACTCGGACGCTCTCTCGATACAGCAACGGGGAATCGGGTTTGTGTTTCAAAACTATGCTTTATTTGGACATATGACCATCGCTGAAAATATAGCCTTCGGCCTAACCTTACGAAACTTTCCTAACCCACGAGTCGAGACTCGAGTACGTCAGTTGTTACACTTGATACAGCTCGAAGAGTTTGCAAAGAGTTACCCAGCTCAGTTGTCAGGGGGGCAAAGACAACGAGTCGCGCTGGCTCGTGCCCTCGCAACGGAGCCAAAAGTTCTTCTACTGGATGAACCATTTGGTGCCCTCGATACCAAAGTACGAAAAGAGTTACGAATCTGGTTACGAACTTTACATGAGCGACTTGGTATAACCACCCTTTTTGTTACGCATGACCATCGTGAGGCCGCCGAGGTAGCTCATGAGATTATAGTTTTCGAAAAGGGTCGCGTTAAGCAGGCGGGCAAACCCAAGCAGATGATCTCTTATTTAAAAAAGAAATAGGGAAAAAGACAGGATCCCATCCTCGATTCTTCGAAGATGAGGTTTTCTGCTCCCTTATGAGAGCAGGACTCATCTCTTCTTGTCACCGCAGGTGTAGGCTTATCACCTTCGGTGAAGAAGCCGAAGGTGTAGGCTCCTCACCTGGGGTGAAGAAACCGAAGGTGAAAAGTAGGGAGGAGAACCCATCTCTTCCCTTTCGCTGTAGGCTATCACCAAAGGTGAAAGGCTTCTCACCTGGGGTGAAGAAACCGAAGGTGAAAAGTAGGGAGGAGAACCCATCTCTTCCCTTTCGCTGTAGGCTATCACCAAAGGTGAAAGGCTTCTCACCTGGGGTGAAGAAACCGACGGTGCAGACTTCTCACCTGGGGTGAAGAAGCCGCTAGTGCAGACTTCTCACCCCAGGTGAAGAAGCCTTTGGTTGTCACCAAAGGTGAAAAGGAGGAGAGATTTAGGAAGCCAGATCAATCGTCTATTCGAGTGACGTCCGTCTTTTCCTCTCTATGGTATAATGGCCAAAGCGGATGGCCTCTTTCTTTGCCACTCCCCTAAATCTAGAAACATTTTATAAAAAACTTTTCTCTATGCCCATCGGTGTCCCTAAAGTCCCCTTTCGTATGCCCGGTGAGCCTTCCGCTCAATGGGTTGATTTGTATAATCGGTTGTATCGAGAACGAGTATTATTTTTATGCCAAGAGTTAGATGATGAACTGGCAAATCAATTGATTGGCATCATGCTATATCTTAATGCCGAAGAAGAATCGAAAGGATTATTTCTTTATATTAACTCTCCAGGAGGTTCCGTCACATGCGGAATCGCTGTCTATGACGCAATGCATTATGTCGACGCCGACGTCACAACAATTTGTGTAGGAACGGCCGCTTCGATGGCTTCTTTCGTTTTGTGCGGTGGTGATCGAGGAAAACGGATAGCATTGCCTCATACCCGAATTATGATCCACCAACCGGAAGGTGGAAGCCAGGGGCAAGCCTCAGAAGTTATATCCGAGTCGGTCGAAGTGATTAGAATTCGTCGCCAAGTTGGCATAATTTATGCGGAACGGACCGGTCAACCATTGAATCGCATCTCACGGGACATGGATCGTGACCAATTTATGTCCGCACGGGAAGCCAAAGAGTATGGACTCGTCGACGAGGTTGCTGTCGACTAGGGGTGTATTGGAAAGCCAATGACAGGAGGCCTGGGTCTTCTTTCTGCACTCAAGATGATCACCTTCGGTGCGGGGGCTCGTCTCTTCCTTATCGGCTTATCACCTTCGGTGAAGAAGCCGAAGGTGCAGGCTCTGCCGAAGCTGTGGGCTATCACCAAAGGTGAAAGGCTTCTCACCTTGGGTGAAGAAGCCGAAGGTGTAGGCTGCTCACCTTCGGTGAAAAAGCCGATGGCTATCACCAAAGGTGAAAAGGGGAGAGGAGTAGGATAGAAGAAAAACAGGATTTTTCGTTTCCCTCGACATCTATCTAGTTTTGAGAGAGAAGCGATCCTTTTCTTTGTTGGGAGAAAGGGTTTGTGGAGCAAAATGAAGATCTATTTTACCAACTTGATTTGGTGACCCCGGGTAGCAAACAATCATGCGCCATTTCCCGCAATACATGTCGTGAAACGCCAAAATCTCTAAAAAATCCTTTTGGACGACCGGTCAGAAGACATCGATTATGGAGCCGAACTGGTGCCCCGTTGCGTGGAATCTTTTGTAATCTTCTATGGATCGTCAGTTTTTCTTCAAACTGAGTTGCCTCTCTCATTTCTCGGAGTAAGGTTTGGCGTTTGTTTCTATATTTAATAACCAATTGTTGGCGCTTCTTTTCACGCTCCATCATGCTTTTCTTTGCCATACGTTACAAAATGATTTTAAAGACGGGAGGGTCGACTTATATTTATAAAAGGTAGTAAGCCAAGAATTCTTGCCTTTTTAATGGCGTTTTCTATATACCTTTGTTGCTTTGCGGTAACTCGGGTAAGCCTTCTTGGAAAAATTTTTCCTTCGCCGGTGATACACTTTCGTAATAAAGAAACATTTTTATAATCTATCGTAGCTCGCGTTTTTTGGGGAGGAGAGGATAGTGATTTTACTTTCTTTTGAATGACAGCAATGACGGGTAAGTTCTTTTTCTTTCTTTTTGAAAACCTAGATCTAGGTCGACGGGGTGCTAATTTCATATAATTTTTTTTGAAAAAAAGTCTTCCTTCTTTCTAGTACTCGAAGATGAGTTTCGGTCTGCGCGAGGCAAGATCACCAGTACCCATGGTGAGAGTGACCACTATTATCCACGGTAAGAAGAGGGTGTTACGTTGAAAAAAGTGGATCGTAGCTTACTCCACTTCTTTCATCAAGTCGACCACATGTTGAAATGCTATCTCATCCCGACTTGCCAATTGAGCAAGAACTTTCCGATTTAAACACATTTTTGAGCTTCTCAAAGAGAAGAGAAAATCATTATACTTAATACCTTGTGATCGAACGGCTGCATTGATCCTTGTAATCCAGAGACTTCTAAAATCACGCCGTCGTTGAAGTCGATCGCGATGAGAGGCAGAGAGTGCTTTCAAGGCATGTTGATTTGCAGTTCGAAAAAGCGTTGAAGAAGAACCTCGAAATCCTTTTGCAATTTTTAAAATTTTGTTTCGCCGTCTTCGCGCGACGTTTCCACGCTTTACTCGTGTCATATTGTTAGTAGATATTTATGTTTGTCTCTTTTTGATCCAGTCAAAAGCACGGTTTTGCGGAGCGAGACGAATCATCGATGATAGGGTTTTCTGCTCCTTTAAGAAAGGGGGCAGGGGTCTTGGCAAAGCCAGACCAATCGTCGATCCTTCGATGATGGGCTTGTCTTTTCCCTTTCGCTGTAGGCTATCACCAAAGGTGAAAGGCTTCTCACCTTCGATGAAGAATCCGAAGGTGTAGGCTTCTCACCTTGGGTGAAGAAGCCAAAGGCTATCATCCGAAGGTGTAGGCTTCTCACCTTGGGTGAAAAAGCCAAAGGCTATCACCCTGGGTGAAAGGGAAGAGAAGTATATGGATTGATGGATTGATCATTCCTGGAAAATCGAGTAGGAATCTATCTGTGATGCTCCTCTTTTTTTCATTGCGTTATCTTCGCTGGTGGTAAAAGGGAGTAGGCAAAAAAAATGTCTTTTTGCTTCGTCATTTTTTTCATTGAGCCTGGAGGCAAGATGGTCAAAAGATATGTTTTTTCTAATGGAATCAAAGAAGTGTAATCGATTGAAGAACAGAAATCAAAAAGAATAGGTTGCTTGACCTACAAAGCATCAAACTTTGCCTGACCTGTTCACCCTAATTTGTTTCATCCTTTTTTTGCGCTTTCAAGGAAAGAGAGTGGTCGGTAAGAAAAGTCAACCATTTTGCGTCAAAAATCGAACCTTAGATGTCGCTTTGCGCAGACCCCTCCTCTCTATCACCCAGGGTGATAGCCAAAGGCTTCTTCACCGAAGGTGAAAAGTCGGAGAGAGACGATTCCTCCTCCCTAAAAGGGAAGAGACGAGCCCCCGCTCCCTTTCGCCTTTGGTGACAGCCATAGGCGAAAGGGAGCAGAGAATCCCCTCCCTTTGACTGGGTCAAAGAGAGACGAGCCCGTCGTCGAAGGATCGACGATTCGTCTGGCTTCGCAAGACCCTCCCTTTGACTGGGTCAAAGAGAGACGAGCCCGTCGTCGAAGGATCGACGATTCGTCTGGCTTCGCAAGACCCCTTCATCTTTCTCTAGCTCCCACGAGGTTGTGCGTGATATACTAAATGAGAAGGAATAAGTTCCTAAAAAAAGTCGAAAAACTATGGTTTAAGGGGGGGCCGGAAAAAAAACACTGGGAATATAACTATGCCAAGATCACAAAGAAATGATAATTTTATAGATAAAACGTTTACCGTCGTGGCCGACATTTTATTGAAGGTCTTGCCTACCTCTCAAAGAGAGAAAGAAGCCTTCATGTATTATCGGGATGGGATGTCTGCACAATCTTCTGGCGAATATGCGGAGGCACTCCAAAATTATTATCAAGCAATGCGATTTGAAACTGATGCGTATGATCGGAGTTATATATTGTATAACATCGGGTTAATCCATACTAGCAATGGTGAGCATGGTCGAGCGCTTGAATATTATTATCAAGCACTGGAACGAAACCCATCCTTACCGCAAGCGTTAAATAATATTGCAGTCATTTACCACTATAGAGGAGAGCAAGCCATTGAAAATGGGCAACCTGAAATAGCAACCCTCCTGTTTGATAAGGCGGCCGACTATTGGAAAGAAGCAATTCGCCTCGCTCCGACCAATTATATCGAAGCCGTTAATTGGCTAAAAATGAGTGATCGACATCACGAGTAATCGCGTCGTTTGATCGAGATCGATTGCGTACGTCTAGTCCCCTCGATCCGGACAATACCACCTTCTCTTTGGAGGGTCTGTAGCTCAGTGGATCAGAGCACGCGCTTCCGAAGCGCGGAGTCGAGGGTTCGAATCCCTCCTTGCCCAAAATCATTCAAGAATTCAAATTTCAGAACGAAAAGAAAGGCCTGGTTAGGTTTTTTCGACACTTGAGGGACAGAATGCATTGAACACAGCTCTCTCTTCTTTGGTGTGCTATAATAAAAGAACAGAAAAAAAGGGAGTTTTTAGTATGGCTGCAGCGTATTTACCGTCGATTTTAGTTCCATTAGTAGGTCTTGTTTTTCCGGCCATTGCAATGGCTTCTCTTTTTTTATATATAGAGAAGGAAGAAATTGTATAGCTGGGTAAAAATTGGTGAAAAGAATACCTTTTCTTGCCAATCATCCTCTTTTTATATCAAGGTGCATTCATTTCACTTATTGAATAATGCACCCTTTGATCCGATTTGAAGAAAAAATAATGGGCTCGTCTTTTTTTGACCCCGTCAAAGGGAAGGTCTTACGAAGCAAGACGAATCGTCGATCTTTCGACGATGGGATTCTCTGCTCCCTCAAAGGAGCAGGAATCGTCTCTATCCTGTCACCTTTGGTGTAGGCTCTGCCGAAGCTGTAGGCTATCACCAAAGGTGAAAGGGCTTCTCACCTTTGGTGAAGAAGCCGAAGGTGCAGGCTCCTCATCTTCGGTGAAGAAACCAAAGGTGCAGGCCTCTCACCTTTGGTGAAGAAACCCAAGGTGATGGCTTTTCACCTTCGGTGAAGAAACCGACGATGCAGGCTTCTCACCTGGGGTGAAGAAGCCAAAGGCTATCACCAAAGGTGAAAAGGGAAGAGGAGTCTCGCTTCGGGCTAGACCGATCGATGAAGAAAATCGAGTTGAGAAGAGAAAAATCTTCCGCTTGCACGTTTTCAAAAAAATGGATACAATATAGATATTGTAAGCCTGCTTAACTCAATTGGCAGAGTATCGGTTTTGTAAACCGAATGTTATCGGTTCAACTCCGATAGTGGGCTAGCTCTTCTTCCCTTAGAAGAAAACTTTCCTTTTTCTGCAAGGGGGTAAATCCTTTTCTTAGGATTAAGGTTGACAAAGAAAAAAGATTAACCCATAATACACGTCAAAGGGATTGTAGTTCAATGGTTAGAGCACCGCCCTGTCACGGCGGAAGTTGCGGGTTCGAATCCCGTCAATCTCGTTTTGAACCATTATGCGGATGGTAAAAGGCTTTTACAAGGACTGAAAGGTCATCAAAACAAATAGTATTGATCTGTGTCGAAGAGACTTGTCTCTTCCCTTTTCACCTAAGGTGAAAAAAAAGAATAGTTTTTGAGGCCTTTTTTTGGTGAGGATGGTAGAAGAAGAACAAAGGCAGCAACAAATAAAAATCAGTTGATTTTTAGTGGTTTTTGGTATACACTGTTAAATATATCCTCAGTAGCTCAGTGGGAGAGCGGTCGGCTGTTAACCGATTGGTCGTAGGTTCAATCCCTACCTGGGGAGAAAGAGAGAGGTATATGTCCGGTCTCCCTGGTCAATAATATGTGTTTTTATTGGTGAAAGAGGAGGCCCAGCAGGTGGAAGGATTTCTTTTTGGAGGAGAAAGAAAATGGAAAAGCCGGCCTTTGAGCCAACCGGCCTCGTGCCACGATCAATCATTCGAACTATTGATAGATTTCGACAACAACTTTTACCAGAGTCGGAAGTTCTGGCCGTGCAAGAATTTCGTATTTCTCGATATCAGTTATTAGTTTCAATAAAATGTTTATTGACCCTTGTATTGGTTCCTTTAAGCGTTGGTCTCCTGGTGAAAATATGTTTTTTACGGCCGGTTACCGAATATTTTTGGAATACGCATCAAACCGAAATTTTCTTAAATTCCTATCAGCAAGGTCGAGCATTGCAAGAAATGGAAGATTTTTCAGAAAAGCTATTCTTCGAATCATTGCTTCTCAAAGCAAAAGAAGACGATTTTCACCCTTCTTCATTCCTTAAAGAAGAAAAAAACAACGGTTCCACCCCTTCTTTCTCCCTGGAATATACGTTGCAAGAAGCAATTCAGCAAAAAACGCTTCAATTATCCCTCTTTTATAATAATGAAAGTGTGGTTGCGATTACAAATTTATGTAGTGATTTTATTACCCTGGGAACGCTTGCTTTGCTCTTCTTTTTCATGCGACCCCAAATTATAATTTTAAAATCGTTTTTAACAGAGTCGATTTATAGTTTAAGTGATACGACCAAATCCTTTTTACTTATTCTCCTAACCGACCTCCTGGTTGGTTTTCATTCTCCTCGAGGGTGGGAAATCAGCATAGAACTTCTTTTAAAACATTTTGGCTGTCCAGAGAATCAAGACTTTATCTTTTTATTTGTCGCAACCTTTCCTGTCTTTTTAGACACTGTCTTTAAATATTGGATTTTTCGATATCTCAACAAAATTTCTCCTTCGACCGTGGCGACATACCATAATATGATTGAATAACTTTCGGAAAGGGCTTGTTGGAAGTCCCTCCTTTTCTGAGTCAAAGAAAAACGAGCCCATTGTCTTTCGAGATGGATCCCGTTTCGCAAGACCCCTCTTCTCTGAAAGAGAAGAGATGAGTCCTCTTTCTATCACCGAAGGTGCAGCCTTCTCACCTTCGGTGAAGAAAGGAAAGAGACGAGCCCATCATCGAAGGATCGATGATTGGTCTCGCTTCTCCAAGACCCCTCTATTCAATTTCGACGGATTCCCTTTGCGCGTGCAAAGCGAGCCGGCCATCAGCTGAAAGAGTAAACAAAATTACACGTCACGTTTTTGCTCCTAAAACACAGAGACAGCTATAAAAACATTTAATACTAATATATAACTACTATATATTGATTTTCTTTTCTATTATTTCAAATAAGAAGGTTTAGTAAACCAATCGACCACGGAAATGGAATAAAAGAAAATGGGCGAAGAGACTTTCAAAGGACTCCTCTCTTCCCTTTTCACCTTTGGTGATAGCCTTTGGCTTCTTTACCCCAGGTGAGAAGCCTACACTTTCGGTTTCTTCACCAAAGGTGAGAAGCCTTTCACCTTTGGTGATAGCCTACAGCTTCGGCAGAGCCTACACCAAAGGTGACAGGAGAGAGACGATTCTTGCTCCCTTTCACCTTTGGTGACAGCCATAGGCGAAAGGGAGCAGAAAATCCCATTGTCGTGGGAAAGATAACGTAAGAGAAAGAAATTTTCTGGTTCGTTTGATTTCAGCAAAACTGATCATGTGTAAGAATTGGAGTCGATGGTATGTCTATGATGATCGAGTTAGTAAAATGTCCGGTCGTAACAGAGAAGTCGGTTCAGCTTTTGGAAAGGAATCAATATACGTTCGATGTCGATTTAAAACTAACGAAACCCCAAATTAAACAGTTGATCGAGGAGTTGTTTCAAGTCGAAGTCTTGGCCGTCAATACGCACCGTCCTCCAAAAAAAAAGCGAGGTCGAGGTTATAAAACGGCTTGCAAGCGGGCTATCATTACGATCAAATCTGGGCAATCGATACCTCTTTTTGAGATGACGGTGTCGTAAAACTCCTCCTCCCAGTCGCCTTCTCACCTTCTGTGGAGAAAGGGAGGAGACGAGTCCTCCTCTCGACTTTGTCGAGAAGAGATGAATCTTCCTCCCTTTCACCTTTGGTGACAGCCTTCGGCTTCTTCACCCCAGGTGAGAAGCCTTTCACCTTTGGTGATAGCCTACAGCGAAAGAGAAGAGACGAGCCCATCGTCGAAGGGTCGCCGAGTAGTTTGGCTTCGCAAAACCTTTCCTCTCAATCACTTTTAACTTCACCAAGGGTGATAACGAAGGATTCAGCATCTACGATTATGCTGCCGGGGAAAAGTATCTCCTCAGCTTTTTTCTTTTTGATTTCACCTTTACATTTCTACTTATTATGGGAATTCGTTTTTATAGGGCGTATACGCCAGGAACACGGAATCGATCGGTTTCAGATTTTGCTGAGATTACTGCCAATGGACCGGAAAAGGGGCTAACCTGCTCTCTGATTCGTTCCTCCGGTCGAAATAATCGAGGCGTCATCACCAGTAGACATCGTGGTGGGGGACATAAAAAATTGTATCGACAGATCGATTTTCATCGAAATAAGATAGGCATCGATGCAAAAGTAGCCACCATCGAGTATGATCCAAATCGCAACGCTCGAATCGCTTTGCTTCATTATCAAGATGGGGAAAAAAGATATATTCTTTATCCGCGTGGATTACGAGTCGGTGAAACGATCGTTTCCGACCTCAAAGCACCCATTTTAATAGGAAATGCACTTCCGGTTAGCAATATGCCCCTTGGCACGGAGCTTCACAATATCGAAGTTCATCCGGGTGTTGGGGGTCAACTGGTTCGAGCGGCGGGTGGAGTTGCACAATTGGTTGCTAAAGAAGGTTGCTTTGTCACGATTCGCCTCCCTTCAGGTGAAGTACGATTAATACCGAAAGAATGTTGGGCGACGGTAGGGCAAATTGGAAATGGAGAGGCGAATAATCTTCTCGTCGGAAAGGCGGGTCGACAACGATGGCTTGGTCGTCGACCAAAAGTTCGAGGAGTGGTTATGAATCCAGTTGATCACCCACATGGAGGTGGAGAAGGACGTGCACCCATTGGGAGATCACATCCGGTTACTCCGTGGGGACGACCGGCCTTGGGTGAGCGAACTCGCCGAGCGAAAAAGCACAGCACACCGTTTATCCTAAAACGGCGCAAGTAAGCAAGATCTACACGCCAGAAAAGGTATTCTGGCAGCCGAATCACTCTTTGTTATTATTCGACACGATGGTTTTAAAAAAGGGGTGGAGATGCGCATCTTTTTTGAGGTTGGCAACTCGATAAAAAGAACGCCTTGTTTGGCCTTCAACTTTTTTCGAGGACTCGTCTCTTCCTGTCACCTTTGGTGTAGGCTTATCACCTTCGGTGAAGAAACCGAAGGTGCAGGCTTATCACCTTCGGTGAAGAAGCCGAAGGTGCAGGCTCTGCCGAAGCTGTAGGCTATCACCAAAGGTGAAAGGCTTCTCACCTTTGGTGAATATGCAGGCTTCTCACCTTCAAAGAAGAAGAAAAAGCGGATCTATTAAAATGGTTGGTAGGTCAGAACAGAAGGAAGAATTCTATGTCACGGTCATTGAGAAAAGGTCCATTTGTGGCGGATCATTTATTAAGAAAAGTGGAAACTTTAAACTCGCGCGGAGAGAAAAGGCTTATCATTACATGGTCTCGTGCTTCCACTATTGTTCCCATCATGATTGGTCATACCATAGCGGTACACAATGGTCGTGAGCATATTCCAGTCTTTGTAACAGAACAAATGATTGGTCATAAATTAGGAGAGTTTTCTCCAACACGAACGTTTCGAGGACACATCAAAAGTGATAAGCGATCGCGACGGTAGCTGTTTGAGAAAAGCCGACTTGACGTCTCGCTCTGCGCAGATCTCCTCTTTTTGAGAAAAACCCGTTTTTTAGTCGGAAAGGTTTTTTTTTACTTTCACCAATGGTGAAAGGTAAGAAAAAAAGCAAACGTCTTTCGAGCCTGCCTTTCTAAGGCAACAAAAAAAACTCCTCTATTATCTCCCATCAGCATTGGTGAAGCCGAAGGGTATCACCGAAAGTGAAAAGGGAGGGTTCAAGCAATATTGGCTTGCAAGTCACTTTTTCTTGAAAGTGGAGAATCATTGAAAAGAAACATTCTTCTCTATTTTTATGGGACAAAAAGTTAATCCTTTATGCTTCCGTCTTGGCGTGACGCAGCGACACCGCTCGCAATGGTTTGCGAAGAAACTTAACTATTCACAATTGGTGATGGAAGATCATTTTCTCCGAAAACTTATTACGGACCAATTTCCAAAGGCAGGCATATTGTCCATCTTGATCAATCGGGGCGGGGAGAAGGTTGATATTGAAATGGTTGTAACGCAGCCACGTGTTCTGACTCGATATGGAGGTCAGAATCTAGAAAAATTAAGAGAGGAATGGACTGAAAAAATTGTGCGGCGACGGGCTCTACTTAGGGGTATACAGTCAAATTTGCCGGGGGAAGTAGTCGGCCTCTCGATTCAGGTCAAAAAACTGAAAAATCCGACCACGTCGGCTCCCTCGATCGCAGCCACCTTGGTGGGCCAATTGGAAAAGCGAACCGCGTTTCGACGCGCCATGAAATTTGTGTTGAAACGTGCCACCTACGACCAAGTGAAAGGAATCAAAATCCAGGTGTCGGGTCGACTAAACGGGGCTGAGATCGCTCGAACAGAGTGGCTTCGAAAAGGTCGGGTCCCGCTTCAAACCCTTCGAGCACAGCTCGACTATACTCATACGACGGCACAAACCAAATATGGATTATTGGGGATTAAAGTGTGGGTTTTTGAGGGACTTGCTAACAAAGGGGGTCAATCGAAAAGGAAAGAATGGAAGAAGGAGACGACGACGTCGGACTCTTTTCCGACCGCATAACCTATTTAGGAGGGTAGTATGTTAAGTCCAAAGAGAACAAAATATCGCAAGCAGAGTCGAGGTCGAATGTCAGGGAAAGCAACTCGTGGAAATAAAATTGCTTTTGGAGACTTTGCATTGCAAGCGCTTGAACCATGCTGGATCACTTCTCGTCAGATTGAAGCAGGTCGTCGTGCGATGACTCGATATGCGCGACGAGGGGGAAAACTTTGGATTCGCATCTTTCCGGACAAGCCGGTCACCCAACGTGCTGCCGACACTAGGATGGGCTCCGGAAAGGGGTCTCCAGAATACTGGGTTGCGGTCGTAAAGGCAGGCAAAATTTTATACGAGATGAAAGGTGTTTCACTTGGCGTTGCTAAGGCTTCCATGCGAATAGCCGCCCATAAAATGCCGATAAAAACACAATTTCTGATTCGATAGCTTTGTAATGTCTCAAATTCTACTTTCTCACTTTCATCCCAGCAGCTCCTGCCGTTTCGAGGTATAGTCCGGTATTGAAGGAAAAAAGTCGGTCTTTTTTTCTTATCCCCTGCTTGCAAAGCAGGAGATCGGTAAAAAAGGAGGGCAGCTTCCTACAAAAAAAGAGACGTGTAAAAGAATATGATTCAACCTCAATCTTACCTGTCGGTGGCAGACAATAGTGGTGCAAAAAAATTGATGTGTATTCGTGTATTAGGAGTCAATGAAAAGCAATCTGGAAGCATTGGGGATGTTATTATCGCTGTCGTGAAAGAAGCGCTTCCAAATATGGCGTTAAAAAGATCGGACATTGTACGGGCCGTCATCGTTCGAACATGTCGGGGAATACGTCGACCAAATGGAATGAGCATTCGCTTTGATGACAATGCTGCAGTTATTATAAATAAGGAAGGAAATCCTCGAGGAAGCCGTGTTTTTGGTCCGGTGGCTCGTGAACTTCGTGATCGTAATTTTACCAAGATCATTTCCTTAGCCCCTGAGGTTGTGTAAAAACGCATCTTGGAAGGAGTCCAGTATGACAGAACGATTAAAAACAATTTACCGTAGTCGCATCGTTCCAAAATTGATGGCTGAATTCGACTATACAAATAGATTACAGGTGGCTCGAATCGAAAAAATTGTAATCAATCGAGGGCTGGGCGATGCTTCACAAAATACAAAAATGCTTGATTCCTGTCTTCAAGAATTAGCGTTGATAGCCGGCCAGCGAGGCGTCATTACACGTTCAAAGAAAGCGATCGCCGGATTTAAACTTCGAGAAAAAACACCCGTCGGTGTGTCGGTGACGTTGCGAGGTGATCGAATGTATAGTTTTTTGGATCGCTTAATTAATCTTGCCCTTCCGCGAGTTCGGGATTTTCAAGGGATCAGTGTCAAAAGTTTCGATGGGCATGGAAATTACAGTCTCGGTGTTGAAGAACAACTGATGTTTCCGGACATTGATTACGACAAGATCAATCAAATTCGTGGGATGGACATTTCAATCATCACAACATCAAAAACCAATCTCGAATCTTTGGCCCTTCTAAAAGAGTTTGGTCTTCCATTTAAGACGGCCAGCTAACCCGTTGCCTTGGCAAAGAAACACGGCCTTTCGCTTTTGATCGCTTTTGAGCTTACCGACGGTAAGAGCCTCCAGCTTCATCAAAGCTGGTGGGAAAGGTGTCTTGCGCGTTCTGGGGGAGCGATGGGCTCGTCTCTTTCCTTTCGCTGTAAGCTATCACCAAAGGTGAAAGGCTTCTCACCTTCGGCGAAGAAGCCGACGGTGTAGGCTTCTCACCTGGGGTGAAAAAGCCGAAGGCTGTCACCAAAGGTGAAAAGGAGGAAGGGGCTCGTCTCTTTTCGACAAGGTCGAGAGGAGGAGTCGTCTCTTCCCTTTTCGCCTTTGGCGACTGGGGAGAGGGGTCTCGTTTCGCGCCAGACCGACCGACGAAGGAGATGGTTTGAAACAGGGAGAAAAAAAAAGGCATGGTGAACGATACGATTGCTGATTTATTGACTCGCATCCGAAATGCTGGATTGAGACGGAGTGAAACTGTCTCCTTTCCCTTGACACGGATTGGTCAGCAGATTTGTCAAATATTAGAAAGGGAGGGCTTTATCGACTCCTTTAACACAGAATCAACCCAAGAATTGCGCGTTCGTCTAAAATATAGGAGTGGAGATGAAAAGCCGTGTATCACAAATTTACGAAGAATAAGTAAACCTGGGCTTCGAATCTATACAAACCAGAAAGAAATACCTAAAATTTTAGGTGGGATGGGTATTATTATATTATCAACGTCGCACGGTCTGTTAACTGACCGAGAAGCCCGACTTCGTGGTATTGGTGGCGAAATTCTCTGTTCCATTTGGTAAGAAAACAGAGACGATGCTCTTTGCTATCAGGTTCACCAAAGGGTCCAGTTTTCACCAAAAAGGAGAGAGCAATGATTTGAGAAAAATAACTCGGCTTCATTCGGTAGCTTCGGTAAAAGATCGAGAAGAAAGCCATGCCCTAGTAGGAAAGCTTATCTTGTCGCTTTCCCCTCCCTTTTCACCTTTAGTGATACCCGTCGGCTTCTTCACCCCAGGTGAGAAGCCTACACCTTCGGCTTCTTCGCCGAAGGTGAGAAGCCTACACCTTCGGCTTCTTCGCCGAAGGTGAGAAGCCTTTCACCTTTGGTGATAGCCTACAGCGAAAGGAAAGAGACGAGCCCCTTCTATTGCATTGAAGAGTCAATTTGCCCCATCATCTGTTGTTGATGGCAGTTCCTCTGAGAAGGGAAAGCCACTGAGTGAGAAGAATGATCATGAGTAAGGTATATCAAGCGAAAGAAGGTGGCATCGACATGGAGGGGGTAGTAACGCACTGCCTTTCAAACGGTCTTTTTCGGGTCAAACTCGAAAATGGGTTTTATGTTCTTGCCCATCTTTCAGGAAAAATAAGACGAAACTATATACGAATTTTATTAGGGGATAAGGTGGTCGTCGAATTAAGTTCATATGATCTGACGCGAGGTCGAATTATACATCGATTTAGGCAGAAAAAGTCGACTCCACGATAAAAAATGGTTCGCCTCCAAAAAAAAAGGTCTGCGTGAAGCGAGCAACGTAAATCAACGTAAAGACGGAACAAACAAATTCGTACCAGTGTCTCAAGACTATTTTCCGTTTCATCGAAAACAGTAAGTCATCTCCTTGGATGATCAGTCTGGCGCGAAGCGAGACAACTTCCTCTGACTGGGTCAAAGAGAGGCGAGTCCTCCTCTCGACTATTCACCTTCGGCTTCTTCACCCCAGGTGAGAAGGCTACACCTTCGGTTTCTTCACCGAAGGTGAGGAGCCTGTACCTTCGGCTTCGGCAAAGCCTGCACCAAAGGTTTCGGCAGAGCCGATCAAGAAGAGAGGGGTCCTCTTCCCAGTCGGCTTTGCCGAAGCCTTTGGTGACAGCCTTCGGTTTTTTCACCAAAGGTGAGAAGCCTGCACCGTCGGTTTCTTTACCGAAGGTGAAAAGCCGACAAGGAAGAGATGAGCCCATCGTCGAAGGATCGACGATTCGTCTCGCTTCGCGAGACCCCTCTTTCTTTTAGTAAACAAAAAAAAGACAAGCATCCATCCACCTATGAAAGTTCGTCCTTCTGTAAAAAAAATTTGTATTAATTGTCGTCTCATTCGTCGAAAAAGAAAGGTCATGGTAATTTGTTCTAACCCCAAGCATAAGCAGCGTCAAGGATAGAGGGTGGAGTGAAGGCGACTCGATCAAAGCAATACAGTCCATGTTGCTTGCCCCCGTTTTTCCTCTAAAAGGTGGTCGAGGTTACTTCATTTTCGTGGTACCACATCCAGAAATAGAGCAGGAGAATACTTCGTTCGAAAAGTTTAGTAAGAACCTGATCAAAAAAGAAAAGAACGAGTCAATGGTATGGTTAGACAGATTTCAAAGAAAGCGAAACGAAAGACACCCAAAGGGGTCGTTCATATCCAAGCAAGTTTTAATAATACCATCATCACGATCACGACACTTCGAGGTGAGGTCATCTCCTGGTCATCGGCCGGCGCATGCGGGTTCCGAGGAGCCAGAAAAGGTACCCCTTTTGCAGCCAAAACTGCGGCTTCTACGGCAGCTAAGCAATCAATGACGCAAGGAATGCAGCAGGCACAGGTTATGGTAAAGGGGGCTGGTCCTGGTCGGGACACCGCAATACGTGGGTTGCAGGAGGCAGGTCTTCGTGTCAAAGTAATACGCGACATCACCCCCATTCCACATAATGGCTGTCGTCCACCGAAGAAACGCCGTATCTAAGCGTCCTTTTCACTCGAGGTGAGGATGGGTCGCAAGACCAGTCGACGTCTTACGTCAATGGACTTTTCGCTTCCCATCATATCATCTTCGGTCAAGCTAAAGGGTATCACCAAAGGTGAAAAGGGAGGAGGGCTCGCCTTTCCTCTCTTTGACCCAGTCAAAGGGAGTGGTCTCGCTTCGCCCCAGACCGATCGACCAACGAGATGAGAGCTTGCATTGGGTCCTTAGCTACGAAAAAAAGATTTGCTGAGACCAGTCGGATTTCAATAATGCTGATGCGATCGGGGAAATTGGATTGGAGGAAGAAAAATGGGAAATAAAATAATTAGGGGCTCGTCTCTCTTTGACCCAGTCAAAGGGAGGAATCGAAAACGACGTCTTTCTTCTCATTGGAAAATGAAGGAAAAAAAACTTGTTGCTTCCGTATCACCCTTGGTTTCGGCGAAGGCGGTAGGGAAGAAAAGAAGAGGAATCTTCATGAAGCAAGACCAATCGTCGAGTCATCCACAATGGGCCCATTCTTCTCTGACAAAATCGGAGGGAAGTGTTGAAGAGAAAAGAATTGTCGTTGACTGTATAGAATCGGCCGTCTCTCAAGATGGAGGTCTTTATGGACGGTATTACGTTGGTTCATTTCGGCGAGGCGAAGGAGTTACCATTGCGGCGGTACTACGACGTGCTATGCTTTCTGAACTTCCAGGCATCGCTATAGTGGCAGTCGACATCGAGGGAGTAAAACATGAATACTGTACGATGCGAGGGGTTCGTGAGTCGATGCTTGACATCACATGTAATCTCAAGGAAGTCGTTTTGGCCGGCCGCCTCTCATCGTCTGAACCGGTTGTTGTGGGGTTTCTTGATGTGACCGGACCCGGCATTGTTCGTGGAGGAAGCATCAAGCTTCCGCCGGGCCTTCGCTGCATTAATCCAGAGCATTACATCGCAACCTTAACGCAGTATGGAACCCTTCAAATGCAGGTCTTTATATCGACTGGAAAAAGTTTTTTGCTCCATACGTCGACAAGGAATAAACAATTACAGAAATACAATCTTCTTCCCGTCGATGCTAACTTTATGCCTATCAAGAAGGTTAATTTTTTGCTGAGACCAGATCACCGCCAACGTATACTCCAAGAGCAGCTTATTCTAGAGATTTGGAGCAACGGAAGCATCCATCCCCTCGAGGGAGTGCGAAGGGCAGCCAAGTCGGTGAATCGTCTTTTTGCCCCCTTTGAAACCACTCGGCTGAAACCCAATCTTCTCTTTTTTGAATTTCCCCCTTTTTCTTATTCAGAACAAGAAGAGGCGTATCAACCAGCTCCCATACCCTTCACCTTCCGTCGTCGCCGGAAAATTTCTATGGCTCGCCTCATCGACGTTGGGAATCTTGCCCTTTCGATTAAGGCATATACTTATCTAAAACAAAATAATATCAATAGCCTAGAACAATTGGTCTCCATGACCCCAGACTTGTTACGGGCAGTACCGACAGAAATCGCATTGGAGGTGGAAGCTCATCTTTTTCGATTGATGGTCCAGTCGGCCCTTTCTCAAGGTCGATCGGCATAATTTGAAGAACTCGTCTCTTCCCTGAAAGGGAGGAGGAGCCAAGAGGAGTAACTGATTGGTTTCGCTTCGCGCAAAGAAAGATCAACCAGTCAAGTTTCTAAAGTTTAGATAATTTATATTGTGGGAGAAAAAAATGGTCTTTACGAAAAGTGGCACACTATTTACAGGCCGTCGAAAATCTGCCATTGCGCAGGTTAAAATTATTGCAGGAGCGGGTGAATTTTATATAAATGGGATTTCCGCCTCCGAATATATGCAAGGCAATAATATTTCGTTGGGAGGAATGGAAGCACCTTGCAAAGCTATTTCTTTAGAAAAAAAGTATGACATTGTTGTAAAGGTAGAAGGAGGTGGTCTAGTTGGCCAATCACAAGCTATTCAGTTGGGAGTAGCTCGTGCACTTTCTACCCTTGAACCTTCTCATCGAACTATTTTAAAGGAGAAAGGGTTTTTAAGGAGAGATTCTCGTTGTAAAGAGCGTCGAAAATATGGATTAAAGAAGGCTCGTAAAGCACCGCAGTTTTCGAAACGGTAATATGGTGTATTGAGTAATACACCTCTTTGCTTCTCACTAGACTTCCCGTTATAATTTTACAACTTGGTAAAAAAACTTTTCTTTGACCAGAAAAGAAGTTTTTAGTATGGCTGCTGCAGATTTCTTATCAATTTTAGTGCCATACCTCAGTCTTGCCTTTCCGGCCATTGTCAAGGGTCTCGCTTCGCGCCAGGCCCTTCGACGAAGGAGATGGGTTTTCTCTTTCTAAAATCTTTCTTTGTAATAGGTGAACCGCGTGCAAAGAAAGTGCAGACAATTTTCTTCAGCACTTTCAGATTCAGCGAAAAACGAAGATGGCGTCAAAGATTAGAGGGATCAACGACTTGGCCTCGGCTACCTCCCTTCGCTTTGACCTACACTCAAAGCGAAGGGAAGGAACATGTTTATAGAATATATTATGTCTACAACCACAGAAGAAATTATCACTAAATTAAAAGCATTGACTCTTCTTGAAGCAACCCAGTTGGTCTCTCGAATTGAGGAGACCTTCGGAGTGGATGCCAGTGCTCCCACAGGAGGCGTTTTGTCGCCTGCAATGGTTGGAGGCGAGCCGACTGAGGTGGTCGAAGAGAAAACCACGTTTAATGTTATATTGGAAGATATCGCGAGCGATAAACGAGTCGCCGTGCTGAAAGTGATTCGAAACTTAACCGCGTTGGGATTAAAGGAAGCGAAGGAGTTTACCACGTCATTGCCGAAGGCGGTTAAGGAAGGAATTTCAAAGGAGGAGGCTGAAACAGCCAAACAGCAACTTGAAGAGGCAGGTGGAAAGGTGAAGATTGATTAATCTTTGTTGGAGTCGTTTCTTTCACTCGTCGGTATCTGTGCTGCCCGCCATTCGTTCGGCTGATTTTGATCTTTTCACCGGTGAAGACTACATACAGCGAAGGTGATTGCTTTCGCCAAAAGCGACAGGCTATCACCTTCGGTGAAGCCGAAGGCGAAAAGCTTCATTGAAGCCGAAAGGAATGGCAAAAAGGTAAGGTGGTGTCTAATTTTTTTTCAATTAGGAGATTTTTTTGTGGTTACAACCATCGATGAAATGGTTAAGATGGGTCTCCACTTTGGCCACCACGCTAGAAATTGGAATCCAAAGATGGCCCCTTATATCCATAGTAAACGAAACGGGGTTCATATTATTGACCTCATTCAAACATATTCATATCTAAAAAAAGCTTCACAATTTTTAACCAAATCGGCTGCTCAAGGAAAGACGTTTCTTTTTGTCGGGACTAAAAG